TAGGCATACAAGCGTTCCAACCAATTTTAGTGGTTGGGAGCGCTATTTGTTTACACCCATTAGTTTGTAAGGGTTTCAATGCAGACTTTGATGGGGATCAAATGGCTGTTCATGTACCTTTATCTTTGGAAGCTCAAGCGGAGGCTCGTTTACTTATGTTTTCTCATATGAATCTCTTGTCTCCAGCTATTGGGGATCCTATTTCTGTACCAACTCAAGACATGCTTATTGGACTCTATTTATTAACAATCGGAAATCGTCGAGGTATTTGTGCAAATAGGTATAATCCATATAATAGTGGAAACTACCAAAAAAAAATAGTTGATAATCATAATAATAACTATAGGTATACGAGGGAAAAAGAACCCCATTTTTCTAGTTCCTATGATGCACTTGGAGCTTATCGACAGAAAAGAATCAGTTTAGATAGTCCTTTGTGGCTCCGATGGAGACGAGATCAACGTGTCATTGGTTCAAGAGAAGTTCCCATCGAAGTTCAATATGAATCTTTAGGTACTTATCATGAAATTTATGGACACTATCTAATAGTAGGAAGTATAACAAAAGAAATCCGTTCTATATACATTCGAACTACTTTTGGTCATATTTCTTTTTATAGAGAATTAGAAGAAGCCATACAGGGTTTTTGTCGAGCCTACTCATACGCTATCTAATCTAATTTCTTAGATTAGGCGATGTTTGTGCCTAGTGCCTATGGTAATTCAGGTATCCCAAATTTCACTGGTATTCTAATTTATGAATTTCTGTGTGAATCAAGATTGAGGAAAGGAAGTTTTTGAATCATTGACTTGGGTCCATTGTCGAATCCTACTTAGCAGAAGAAATATAAGAGAAGAGGTACTTATGGCAGAACGGGCTGATCTGGTCTTTCACAATAAAGTGATAAATGGAACTGCTATGAAACGACTTATTAGCAGGTTAATTGATCATTTCGGAATGGCATATACATCACATATCCTAGATCAAGTAAAAACTTTGGGTTTCCAGCAAGCCACTGCTACATCTATTTCATTAGGAATTGATGATCTTTTAACAATCCCTTCGAAGGGATGGTTAGTCCAAGACGCCGAACAACAAAGTTTTATTTTAGAGAAACACCATCATTATGGGAATGTACACGCGGTAGAAAAATTACGTCAATCGATTGAGATATGGTATGCTACAAGTGAATATTTGAGACAAGAAATGAATCCTAATTTTCGTATGACTGATCCTTCTAATCCAGTACATCTAATGTCCTTTTCGGGAGCTAGAGGAAATGCATCTCAGATACATCAATTAGTGGGTATGAGAGGATTAATGTCGGATCCCCAAGGACAAATGATTGATTTACCCATTCAAAGCAATTTACGTGAAGGACTTTCTTTGACAGAATATATAATTTCCTGCTATGGAGCTCGCAAAGGAGTTGTAGATACTGCTGTACGAACATCAGATGCTGGATACCTCACACGTAGACTTGTTGAAGTAGTTCAACACATTATTATACGTAGAACAGATTGTGGTACTATCCGAGGTATTTCCGTGAGACCTCAAAATGGTATGACAGAAAAAAATTTTGTCCAAACACTAATTGGTCGTGTATTAGCAGACGATATATATATTGGTTTGCGATGTCTTGCCACTCGAAATCAAGATATTGGGATTGGACTTATAAATCGATTCATAACCTTTCGAGCACAACCAATATATATTAGAATTAGAACCCCCTTTACTTGCAGGAGTACATCTTGGATCTGCCAATTATGTTATGGTCGGAGTCCTACTCATGGTGACCTGGTTGAATTGGGAGAAGCTGTAGGTATTATTGCAGGTCAATCAATTGGGGAACCAGGGACTCAACTAACATTAAGAACTTTTCATACCGGTGGAGTATTCACAGGTGGTACTGCCGAGTATGTACGAGCTCCTTCTAATGGAAAAATAAAATGGAATGAGAATTTGGTTCATCCCACACGTACCCGTCATGGGCATCCCGCTTTTCTATGTTCTATGGACTTGTATGTAACTATTGAGAGTCAGGATATTCTACATAATGTAAATATTCCACTAAAGAGTTTAATTTTAGTTCAAAATAATCAATATGTAGAATCAGAACAAGTGATTGCTGAAATTCGTGCTGGAACGTCCACTTTTTATTTTAAAGAGAAGGTACGAAAACATATTTATTCTGAATCAGAGGGAGAAATGCACTGGAGTACTGATGTATACCATGCACCTGAATATACATATGGTAATGTTCATTTATTATTAAAAACAAGTCATTTATGGATATTAGCAGGAGGTTCGTGCAGATCTAGTATAGTGTCTTTTTCGCTCCACAAAGATCAAGATCAAATGAATCCTCATGCTTTTTCTGTCGAAGAAAGATATATCTCTGATCTATCAATGACTAATGGTCGAGTAAGATATAAATTGTTAGATACTTCTGATAAAAAAGATAAGAAAATTCTTGACTATTCAACAAGACCCGATCAAACCATATCTAATGGTCATTGGAATTTTATATATCCTTCTATTATCCAAGGGAATTCTTATTCCTTGGCGAAAAAGCGAAGAAATAGATTCATCATCCCATTACAATATGATCAAAAACGAGAGAATGAACTAATACCCTGTTTTGGTATTTCAATCGAAATACCAAAACAGGGTATTTTACGTAGAAATAGTATTCTTGCTTTTTTTGATGATCCACGATACAGAAGAAATAATTCGGGAATTACTAAATATGGGACCGTGGAGGTCAATTCAATTATAAAAAAAGAGGATTTAATTGAGTATAGAGGATCAAAAGAATTTATTCCGAAATACCAAATGAAAGTAGATCGTTTTTTTTTTATTCTAGAAGAAGTGCATATTTTACCTGGATCTTCATTGATAATGGTCCAGAACAATAGTATCATTGGAGTAGATACACAACTCGCTTTAAATACAAGAAGTCGAGTAGGCGGATTAGTCCGCCTGGAGATAAAAAAAATATATATTGAACTAAAAATATTTTCCGGAGATATTTATTTTCCTGGAGAGGCAGATAAGATATCTAGGCACAGCGGCATTTTTATACCACCGAAAACAGAAAAAAAAAATGATAAGGAATCAAAAAAATGGAAAAATTGGATCTATGTCCAACGGATCACACCCACGAAGAAAAAGTATTTTGTTTCGGTTCGACCCGTAGTCACATATGAAATAACTGATGGCATCAATTTAGCAACACTTTTTCCTCAAGATCTCTTGCGGGAAAAGGATAATGTCCAACTTAGAGTTGTCAATTATATCCTTTATGGAAATGGCAAGTCAATTCGAGGAATTTTTAACACAAGTATTCAATTAGTTCGCACTTGTTTAATATTGAATTGGGATCCAGAACAAAATGGTTCTCCGAAAGAGATTCGTGCTTCCTTTATTGAGGTAAAGGGAAATGATCTGATTCGAAATTTTATGAGAATTGAGTTAGTAAAATCCAGCATTTCGTATATCGGAAAAAGATATGATAGGGCAAGTTCTGGATTGATTTCCGATAATGGATTAGATCGTACAAATATAAATCCTTTTTACTGCAAGGTTAGTATTCAATTACTTACACAACATCAAGGTACTATTGGTACATTGTTGAATCGAAATAAGGAATGCCAATCTTTGATAATTTTGTCATCATCCAATTGTTCTCGAATTGGTCCATTCAATGGTTCGAAATATAACATGATAAAAGAATCGGATCCCATAATCCCAATTAAGGATTTGTTGTGTCCTTTGGGGACTATTGTCCCTAAAATGGTAAATTTATATTTATTTTACCATTTAATAACTTATAATCAGATCTTGTTAAAGAAATATTTGCTACTTGGTAATTTTAAACAGACTTTTCAAGTACTTAAATACTGTTTAATAGATGAAAATAGGAGGATTTATAATCCCGATCCATGCAGTAACATAATTTTGAATTCATTCCATTTGAATTGGCATTTTCTCCATCACGATTATTGGGAAGAGACATCTACAATAATTAGCCTTGGACAATTTTTTTGTGAAAATGTATGTCTATTCAAATACGAACCGCACATAAAAAAATCTGGTCAAATTATAATTGTTGATGTTGACGCTTTAATTATAAGATCCGCTAAGCCCTATTTAGCCACTCCAGGAGCAACTATTCATGGCCATTATGGTAAAATATTTTACGAAGGAGATACATTAGTTACATTTATATATGAAAAATCAAGATCTGGTGACATAACACAAGGTCTTCCAAAAGTGGAACAAATCTTAGAAGTACGTTCGATTGATTCAATATCAATGAACCTTGAAAGGAGAGTTGAAGGTTGGAACAAAGGTATACCCAAAATTTTTGGAATCCCCTGGGGATTCTTGATTCAAGCCGAGTTAACCATAGCTCAAAGTCATATCTCTTTGGTTAATAAAATCCAAAGGGTTTATCGATCTCAGGGGGTACAGATCCATAATAGACATATAGAGATTATTGTACGTCAAGTAACATCAAAAGTGTTGGTTTCAGAAGATGGAATGTCTAATGTTTTTTCACCTGGGGAATTAATTGGATTGTTGCGAGCGGAACGAGTGGGGCGCGCTTTGGACGAAGCGATCTCTTATCGCTCAATCCTATTGGGAATAACAAAGACATCTTTGAATACTCAAAGTTTCATATCCGAAGCAAGTTTTCAAGAAACCGCTCGAGTTTTAGCAAAAGCTGCTCTACGAGGTCGTATTGATTGGTTGAAAGGCCTAAAAGAGAATGTTGTTCTAGGTGGAATTATACCTGTTGGTACAGGATTCAAAAAATTAGTGCACCATTCAAGTAAGGACAAAAACTTTTATTTGGAAATCAAAAGAAAGAATCTATTTGACTTGGAAATAAAAGATCTTTTGTTACACCATGGAGAATTATTTTGTTCTTATGTACCAAACAATTTCCATGAGACATTAGAACAATCATTTACGCGATTTCATGATTCCTAAGAGCGGATTCTTTGACTTTAACTATCTTTTAATTATCTGGTCTGGCTTTTAACTTAACTATCTTGTTCTTGTTCGAATATTGATAAAAAAATAAGTAATTAAAAGACATTAATGGTTTGTACTGTGTATTAAAGGTCAATTCCCGGCAGAAGGTTCCATCGGAACAATTACTTATTTCAAAGTACCTCGTTTCTTTGTTAAAAAAAAAGAAAAAACAAAAAGGAAGTGTGGGAAAAATGACAAGAAGATATTGGAACATTAATTTAGAAGAGATGATGGAGGCCGGAGTTCATTTTGGTCATGGTACTAAGAAATGGAATCCTAGAATGGCCCCTTACATCTCTGCAAAGCGTAAAGGTATTCATATTACAAATCTCACTAGAACTGCTCGTTTTTTATCAGAAGCCTGTGATTTAGTTTTTGATGCGGCAAGTAGGGGAAGAACCTTCTTAATTGTTGGTACCAAAAATAAAGCAGCGGATTCAGTAGCATCGGCTGCAATAAGAGCCCGGTGTCATTATGTTAATAAAAAATGGCTTGGTGGTATGTTAACGAATTGGTCTACTACGGAAACGAGACTTCAGAAGATCAGGGATTTAAGAGCAGAACAAAAGATGGGTAAACTCAACCGTCTTCACAAAAGAGATGCGGCAATATTGAAGAGAAAATTATTTACCTTGCAAACATATCTCGGCGGTATCAAATATATGACGAGGTTGCCTGATATTGTGATCATTGTTGATCAGCAAGAAGAATATACGGCTCTTCGAGAATGTGTAATTTTGGGTATTCCGACGATTTGTTTAATCGATACAAATTGTGACCCGGATCTCGCAGATATTTCGATTCCATCCAACGATGATGCTATAGCTTCAATCCGATTGGTTCTTAACAAATTAGTATCCGCAATTTGTGAGGGTCGCTCTAGCTATATAAGAAATCCTTGATTATGATTAAGAATCAATAGTTAATTTTGGGGGGATTTTTTGGATTCGGTTACTATTCTTGAATTAAATAAAAAAAGCAAAAGGGTAAGTGCGGGCATATTGATAATATGTTATTATATTACGTGATTTCTTGGTATTCTATGTAAATTTTTGATATCTTAAATATACAATTAATGAATACGATTTTTGATTCATATTGGTGAGTTGAAAAAGAGATAGAGATGCTTGAATCAAAATAATTTATTTTTTGAAGTTCAATTTCTGCTAGAGGACAATATGAATGTTATACCATGTTCCATTAAAACACTCAAAGGGTTATACGATATATCGGGTGTAGAGGTAGGCCAACATTTATATTGGCAAATAGGAGGTTTACAAATCCATGCCCAAGTACTTATCACTTCTTGGGTAGTAATTGCTATCTTATTAGGTTCAGTCATTATAGCTGTTCGGAATCCACAAACCATTCCGACCAACGGTCAGAATTTCTTTGAATATATCCTTGAATTTATTCGAGACTTAAGCAAAACCCAGATTGGAGAAGAATATGGCCCTTGGGTTCCCTTTATTGGAACTATGTTCCTATTTATTTTTGTTTCTAACTGGTCAGGTGCTCTTTTACCTTGGAAAATTATACAGTTACCTCATGGAGAATTAGCTGCACCCACGAATGATATAAATACTACTGTTGCTTTAGCTTTACTCACGTCCGTCGCATATTTTTATGCGGGTCTTAGCAAAAAAGGATTGGGTTATTTTGGGAAATACATTCAACCAACCCCCATCCTTTTACCAATTAACATCCTAGAAGATTTCACAAAACCTTTATCTCTTAGTTTTCGACTTTTCGGAAATATATTAGCTGATGAATTAGTAGTTGTTGTTCTTGTTTCTTTAGTCCCTTCAGTAGTTCCTATACCTGTCATGTTTCTTGGATTATTTACAAGTGGTATTCAAGCTCTTATTTTTGCAACCTTAGCCGCGGCTTATATAGGTGAATCCATGGAAGGTCATCATTAACTAGCTTTTCAAATAGTCTTTTTTTTTTTATTCTATTATTAAGCAAGCTTATCCCACATGATTCATGATAATCCAATTGGATGGGTAAGATAATAGTGTATGATTCCATCATCTAGAATTGTAGGAGAAAAGATAGACAATATTCCAACAGAATTCTAAAAAAAAAAAAGGGCTGGGGAGGTTATAGTTAGACTATAATATATGTAATAATGTCTACTAAGCTCTAAACCCCCGTCTATTTTTCTAGGAATTATTCTATTCCAAAATCAATTAAAAAAAGTTAGAATGGTTTACCTTATGGAAGAAAAGAATGGATATGTAATATTAGAATAACATTAAATATTCTTTAGTTATATGAGATAAGTCTATCCATAATATCGCTATATTACATAACTATATAATATTTATTATAGTATTATTTATTTTATTTATTATATATAGTATTGCTAAAATTTCTATTTTTCCTAATTACAACCAATCCTATAATCATAATCTGGATCCTCATTATTCATATTTATTTGTTATGTTATATATGAACAATATACAACATAATATATATATATATATATTATCCGGTGTAATTCAAATTTAAATTAGATTCATTATATATTTCTTATTTATATATTTATTTATATATTTTATATATTCTTAATTCTTTTCTTATATTATATATTAATATATAATATTTATTAATTTATATTGGATTAATTTGATAATTTGATTGATATTGATTGCAGCTCACATTGCATTTAGATAGATTTCAATATCAGTCCTTCTCTTCTATATCGTATGAAATTTTTTTTTGAATGAAAAAAGAAATAAACTTTACAATAGTGTAGTAAAGAACGAAGAATTAAATGAAAGAATGGTTCGAAACAAAGAAATACATATAGTTACAACTGTATGCATATGGATTTACAAAAACTCTATGATAGTTAAAAACGAAAAACGAGATAGTTCTGACGATTCCGTTTTTTAATTTAATAATATTATTATTTCAACTTGGAGTTTTTAGTTACTTTGACCGCTGGATCTTAATTAAAAAAGTAATAATTGATTGGTTGATTGTATCATTAACCATTTCCTCTTTTTTGTTTTGTGCGAGGAACTTACCATGAATCCACTGATTTCTGCTGCTTCTGTTATTGCTGCTGGATTGGCCGTGGGGCTTGCTTCTATTGGACCTGGAGTTGGTCAAGGTACTGCTGCAGGTCAAGCTGTAGAAGGTATTGCGAGACAACCAGAAGCGGAGGGTAAAATACGAGGTACTTTATTGCTTAGTCTAGCTTTTATGGAAGCTTTAACAATTTACGGACTGGTTGTGGCATTAGCACTTTTATTTGCGAATCCTTTTGTTTAATCCTTGAAATAAGAAAAATATAAGTTACTTTTTTCTTATTAACTATATAACTATAACTTGAACTTGGAATTTTCCTTTGCTTCTTAGAATTATATTAACACGTTACTAAAAAATTACTTATTTATTGAGACAATACCTAGGAAGGGTTGATTTGAAGATTAGGAATTACCGCATTCGCTTGCTTTCTTCCTTTCTTTAGCTTAGTACAATAGAAAACTTTTTTATTTTCATTGTTTGGAAGTGTTTCAACAAATTTAATATTTTTCAATTGATATCAGATCTAAAACCTAAGTCTAAAGTCTAAGTAAAGTATCTTATTAGATTAGAAAATTTTTGAAAATGTAAAAAAAGTAAAAAAAAAATTTAAACAAAACAAATGAAATTACTAGATTTCATTTATTCTAATTAAATAAATAAAGTGGAAAAAAAAATCGATAAAAAAAAAGGGCGATCGGAGTGATACAAAAAGAACTCTGTTCTTTGTTAATCCTATCCAAAAGAGAGGAGAATATATGAAAAATGTAATTGATTCTTTCGTTTACTTGGGCCACTGGCCATCCGCCGGAAGTTTCGGGTTTAATACCGATATTTTAGCAACAAATCCAATAAATCTAAGTGTAGTGCTTGGTGTATTGATTTATTTTGGAAAGGGAGTGTGTGCGAGTTGTTTATTTCAAGAATTGGATGGATCCATCCATCTGCACTTATGGTATTTATAAGGGATAGGAAAAATAGTAAAAAAGTGCACGATCTCGACGAATTTCTTCTGAATAAATTAAGAAATTATATGCAAGAACCATAGCATTTCGTGATTTATTGGTAAATCCACTTTGATTCTCTATCAACCAATAATGCGAGATCTTTAACATGGTTAAAGCTAAATTGTTTAAAGTCCGGACAAAACATGGTATTCTTTCTACCACTACATTAGTAACTAAATAGTTCAAATAAATTGGTAATTTATTTGATATATAACACTCATATCAATAAATAAATTTAAACTATTTACAAGATAAAAAAAGCAAACAAAGTTCCTTTTTTTATCTAATGCCGAATCGACAACCTATGTATAAAAAAGAGGAATTTTTGGACTTGAAGAAACAAAAATATAATATAATTTTTATTATTTTCATTTTGATAATTATATTTCCTTTTTTCATTAAAAAAAAAATGAAAAAAAAAAAGTACAAATAAAAAAATAACTTTGCTGACAATTTTAGATTTGGATCTGGTCTAGTCGGAAGAGTCTTCCTAATATTCTGGTTTTTTATAAGTTTTGATATGTTTAACTACAAACAGAAAAGAGAAGGTAGGCTCATTACATTAAAAAAGCTATGGGAATACTTATACCATAAATGAATAATTGAGCGTGAGAGCCAAATGAATCGAAAGATTCATGTTTGGTTCGGGAAGAGATCATGGAAGTTGTGAAATTAATGGTAAGATAATCTACTTTCATTAAATGATTTATTAGATAATCGAAAACAGAGGATTTTAAGTACTATTCGAAATTCGGAAGAATTACGTAAAGGGGTCGTTGAGCAGCTCGAAAGAGCCCGGACTCGCTTACGTAAAGTGGAAATAGAAGCAGATGAGTATCGAATGAATGGATACTCTGAAATAGAACGAGAAAAAGTAAATTTGATTAATGCCACTAGTGATAGTTTGGAACAAT